AGGGACCTGCGCCTTGGAAATCGATTCTGTCTATCAAACATATCAATCACAAAAACCTAGTTGCCTGCCCCTAGAGCCTGTAATTTTCCCCCGCTTAGGAAAGGAAACATGCCCTCCCGCACTGAACTCGCCCTTAGAAGCGAAGGAAAGGTGGACCCCGAAAGGTAAGAAATAAGAAAATTTGAATCTTGGTTTTTACTTTTGGAAATGTAGTTAGTCTCGTAGGATAAAGAAGGTGTGTACCTATGTCCCGAAATCCGGATGTGGGACCATCCGCGAGCCTTTTCCTTGAGTTAGCGTTGAGGGCCCAGGTTGTCTGCCCCATTGGCCTATGGCTAAGGTGCATTTTCTTTTTGTTGAGTTGTTGTAGAAGGGGGTTTTGGGTCTATCACCATTTCGGTATGGTCTTAGGCGGGTTCACCGCTTTTTGCTAAGCTGAGTCTAACTGCTGACCTCCCGTCTCAAGTCCCTCTTTTTCTTGCAGGAGCGATGTAAACTATTAGGCTAGCCTTCTAATGGGCTAAGTTACCTTTCTTTGTCTTTATTTAGTTTCCCTGCTCTCTTGCTTGCATCCAGTACTGGCTTTCTCTTTCAGGTAGTGAAGTGTATACCATTATTGATGGTGCACGAGCGATCGTCATCTTATTCTAGCTTTCTTTCCTTTTTTGGAAGCATTCCCGATCCTTTCCTTCCTATCTTTCCAGTGGTCGAAGCCGGCTAAGGGCCATTTCCTTTGCCAGCCTTCCAGTCTTAAGTAGTCCAATCCCTTTTTTTCGTATAGCGAAGAACTGGTTTTCCGTTAGTCCCTTATTCTGATACTGAGAAGGGGAACTTCTTCCTTTAGGAGTTGGAATCTCTGAAAGCGGGGGAATTTACGGGTCTTTTTCCATACCCCTACGCGGCAAAGGTAATTTAATAGAAGATTGCCCCTGATATGACTAAGCGCTATTTTACATCAAAGATGAAGGAAGATTCCAATATTCACTTTAGGAAAGCAATGGACCTTTAGCCAACAGATGGAACCCTCGCAAAAACCGAAAGGAGGAGTGAGAAACTTCGGGGTAGGAGCCAGTTACACGAGGATTAATACGACTAGACGAATGTGTCATATACGGAGGAACTTAGTCAAAGACTTCCCGATCCTTAACTTAAAAAGGATATAACTCAACCAACAAGGCAATTCTCCAGTGGTTTTCCCGCCTTTTAAAAGAAAGAAAGAAGGAAGACCCTACTAAAACAAACAAACACTAAGATCCGGCAAAGAGAGCTGATTCTACCACAAAGCGAAGAGGGGCTCTTACACGACTGAAACAGAAGGAAGAGTTCCCTGAAAGCACATAGTGGAAAGCTCTTTCCACACGGGCACAGGGGTAGGCGTAGGCTCGGTCAATCCCTTGCTTGATGCTTTCCTATCTCGAGTTATTCCCCGTGATCCACCTATGAGATCGCTTGCACCAGCTTTGGATTAAACAAGATCGGCCATAGAATCGAAGAAAGGAATGGGGACATAGCGAGAGACTCTCGATTCGTTGCTCTACATTTTGAGAAAGTGGAATAATAAAGGCCGTAGTACCGTACGCCCGCAACAACAACAACAAAGAGGCCGATTTGAGAACGTTTGGAGAGGCTCACGGGGCTAGACCCTCCACAAACAAAAGCCTTTACTAAGGTCTCAGAAAAGCTTTTCAAAAGACTTGACCCCCGAAGAGCTGACCCAAGCAATGCATCGAGAAGGCGAAAGAGAGAAGCAAGGAAAGCCCTCTCTCTATCTCTTCCTGACAAGGAGTCCGTTCATGGTATAAGAAGTCCTATTCTTTCAGAGCGGAAGAGAAAAGCTTCAATTGGTCTTTTCGAGACGAGAATCCTCTTAGGGGAGAAGAAAGACAAGAAAGAGGAGACTATTTCAACAAGGCTACGAGTTCTGGCATACTTGACTTTAGATTGGATGTCGTACTTTCCTTTATAAAGGATGTCCTACTTCTATTTAATATTTCACCGAACCCTACTTCACTCAATCAATCTCCTAATCTTAATCCTACCGCCCTTACTACAACTAAACCACCAACAGCGGGAGAGCCTACATTACTATAGAATGATAGATGTGCAGCGCATTCTGTAAGGCTAACAACTCATTCTTCAGCAACTCATTCTCTAACAGGAAAAGCAAAGACCTCATCGACCGCATCAACAGGTAATCCCGCATCTGATAAGGCAAGTATCCTTCCCGGAGCAAAGCTACGAAACTACGCTATGAAAAGCAATCTGCCCAAGGAGGGCTAGCTAGTCTAGTCTAATGCTAGGCTAGGTGATTCCTCTCTATCAATGACTGAAGCAACATCCAGAGAGAGAGCTCACTATACCACCAGGTTGCCGCATTTGCTTATGAAACAAGAACAAGAGAACAGAGCAAAAGTATGATTTCTTAGGGTAGTCACTCAAATCAAAAAGGAATTTCATCCCTCACTTCGCCCCCCTTTAAGACTGATTCCTTCTATCTTCTAGGCGAGAAGGTTGGCACAAAAGCAGCGAATTCTCTTGCTGCGCTTACGCTTATTCCGACAACAGATTCATCGGTCACTGGATGCGATGCGTGCTAACAGAAAAGAAGAAAGTCCGAAAGTAATCAGGTAGGTAAGCAAGCCGCCCTGGTGCCAAGCTAAGTCCCAAGCTAAAGACAAGGATCACATCGATAAGAGCAAAAGCAAAGACGGCTTATGCCGAATATCTTGAACTCACACCAAGCCTAACTACTTTCATACCAGGAAATCGAAGATGTGCCAAATCGTTCTCTATCGAAAAGTAGTCTAGAGCCAACTGAAACTGATTCCACTTGAGCAAGAAGACGACTCTAAGTATGCTGACCACGGACTTACTATAGCACCAACAGCTAGCTCGCTGTCACTTGGTATCGGATCTTTCCTAAATGCTGAATTTGCCCTTCGACGGGAACTCCTACTACTTCTAGTTAGTCTACCTACGTCATTCTTTCTTTACTTTAATAAAGAAGTCAATTTCCCACGGTCAAGCCTAGTAGAGCTCCTAGTCCGACAAGACTAGCAAACATGCTACCGTTAACCATGCTACCAGGCCTAGCTACCACAGAAAATAAGGGAAACCGAACCACAGAGAAAGTAAAGCCGGCTCTTCTTGATCTGACATTGCCGGGAAAGAGACAACAGCTACTCTTCCTCCAAGAACTTATTCTCTAGCGCCGTCTTCATCCTTACCCTCGATAGTGAGTAGCATGTTCGAGCATTAGAAGGAAGCTAAGACAAGCAATCAGTACACGAATCCCTTCCTCTAGAAAGAGTTCCCCCTCCCCTTCACTTTGTTCCGGCTTTTCGACCAGCCCGTCGATCCTAACCCTCGGAAGCGAAGGAGATGAAATCGTGAGTGGAGTAAAACGGAGCGAGGGTGCTACTAGGCGAGGATCCGCAAGAGAAAGGGCTAGGTCTCGATTTGGATCCACTACTGCTGAAGCATATGTTTCCGAATTCACAGATGAGCTATTTAAGCGGGGAAGTCTATACTTTTAAGTGGCTCCATCAACGACTGGATCTATATATAGAAAGAGAAAAAAAAGAATAATAATAAGAAAGATTTGGTCCGGACTTAATTTGGCAGACGTTAGTGCCACCAGGATTTGTTCCATATTGATATTGATTGAGACAAAGAAATTCCCTCCAGACAGCTTAACTCCGTCAAGCCTGTAGGAGTAGTGAAGAAGGATAGAACACTGACTTTTGTTGGTTGTTGACCAACTAGAAAGCTCCTTTTCATTTTCTATAAAGGGCTACTCGACATATTTGGAAAGAGCTACTCTAAAGCCTATTCTATTGGTAACTTTTCAGTCGAAAGGCTTTCAGTTTCAGAGAAAACTTTTCTCAGGCCAAGACCATAGGAATAAAAAAACCACTTCTCATTCAGGAGCGGGAAAGGAAAGATGAATTAAGCGGTCATCGAGATCTTTACAGAAAAGAAAATCATTACAAAAAATTCAAAGCCATGAACAAAGGGGATTGACTGAGAAGTAGAGCTAAGCGATCTATTGAATGAAAGGCAGGAATGAATGGACTGATTTATTGCCCCAGCTCAAAAGGCAAGGGAGAAAGATAAGTCTTGAATAAAAGAAGAGCTATCGTCGTGGACAGATAGACCACTTACCAGAATAAAAAAGAAAAGAATTCCTTGCTCTTAAAGTAGAAATGAAAGTAGATGGTCCTAGGGACCTTAAAAACAAAGAAAGCTAATTAGAAAGCATTCGAATTGACAACATGTGAGTGGCCCATAGACTCACTCCCCCTTTTGTGGACTCAAACTAAACTTCCCGTTTTGAACTCGCGCATGAAAAGCAGCATGCAATGTTGCCTTGCTTCACGTGAGCGCGCATCGCTCGTTAAGCTTGAGATCCTCTCTCAACCGGCCGTGTTGCCAGCCCCTTTTGGAACTCGTTCCCGGAATGAATTTCTTTTTGTTGAAAAGACACTACATCGTCCATCCTTCTTTAATAGCTTTCAGCTAAAAGTCAGACTTTTGGTTTGAAAATGACTTCGTCACATTCCTTCTGGGCTATCGTAACCTTTCCCTAGGGCTTACTTTTCTGCGTAGAATCTTGCTTCAACCTCTGCTGATGCCAAGGCTTCTGCTTTCTCTATGTATGCCTATTCTGACTATTCCATTCTTTCCAAAAGGGCTTCCTTTACTGGCTCGTTACTACTACTTCACTCGCTTCTTCTTTTCAGGATGAAAAGCTTAACCCTTCCCTTCCCCACTGACTGAAGCTAATAGTAATGGTTCAAATCATTCTTTGAACATTTCTTTCCAGGAACAAGGGCTATCTTTATATAAGCATTTCCCATTCGTCGTTCATTCGCTTTGTTGTTAGGCCAATCGGCACCAATTGACTCGACTTAGGGGACAAGGTTTAGTTTACCCTTTTCTTTTAGGGCAACCTAATGAGTAGCTTCATCGCAATGATCATGAAAACTCTCTTCGACCGG